AATCAAAACAAAAAGGGAAGGTTTTTTTTAGGAAAAGGGTTAAGGAAAAGAGGACTGGAGATGCAAGTAGAATAAAAAAAAAGCTGTTCGTTAATCCAGGAACATTTTCATATATTTTGTATCATTTTGGCGGCATGGCCGAGTGGTAAGGCGGGGGACTGCAAATCCTTTTTCCCCAGTTCAAATCCGGGTGTCGCCTAATCAACAAAAGACTCAAAATATCTTCTTCTGTTATCTGTTAAGTTAATATAACTCGCCGAATTATTGCCTATCAGAATATCAGAAAGGGGCTGTTCATTCTTGTTTGCTTCTAAGCATAAGCATCTTAGCTGGGTGGGGTTTGTATAGTATAAATAAAAGATTCTAAACCCTTGGGATTCAAATAAATATGCTATTTTTTAGTAATAGCAGAGGGATTACCAAGACTTCGGTTGACTACTTACTAATTATTTATTAATGTCGTGTACAATGACTGGATCTTGAGCTAGATTGGAGAGTTTGATTTGAATTTGATAGGAAATCTAATTGGATGGAATTAATAGTTGTGGTAAAGGGGCCGAAGACAACGAACGACGGACTCGCGCGAATCTTGGTCGGGATATTGATTGAATAGATAGTTTCTTTTTATATTTATAGAAGAAAGGAAGGGGAAAAAGAATTTCTTTTCGGTAACCCTTAATCAAGAATATACTGTCTCCCTACTATGAGATAATCGTCGAGAAAGATAGGGTTAGATCAAAAGGGGAATTTGTGGTATGGAATAGATAATGGTTTTTATTTTTATGCTTTTTACTTAGAAAGATCAACAAAAACGGAATAGGCCTTATGATTACTTTACTACATATTCCATTAAAAATAATCCCTTAAGATATTACTACGTATTTTGCTTGTTTCCCAATTAGAAGTAATACATATAAGAATTTCTTATGAGTTGATTTATTGGAGTGCTTTATCCCTAGTGTTAGGACGGAATCCCCTTTTGACTCTGCGCCATGGATTCCACTATTATTAGTGAGGAAAAATGGGATAATTCCTTCATATTTATAGAGATAGGGGACATAATTCACATGGATATAGTCAGTCTTGCTTGGGCTGCTTTAATGGTAGTCTTTACATTTTCCCTTTCACTCGTAGTATGGGGAAGAAGCGGCCTCTAGAGGTACTACTAATTGTCGATCTAACTGTATCAATTTTTTGATAGTCAGAACATAAAGAACAAATAGATGTAGCAAATAAGAAGAATGGGTCTCTAGGTCAATTCCATATGTGGAATTGATATCCACATATATCAAGATAATATTGTAGATTGATCTACATCAATGTAAACCTCTGTTTTGATACTAGAGTACAACTTTGTAGATTGTACAACTTTAATACACTACAATAACACTAATAACTAGATAGTATGGTAGAAAGAAATAGATGATTCTTTCTTACCATACTATCGGAATACTTCCAATTATAGTCCGTTCATTTAGATGGGAATCCTTTTCATTTCGTCAATTTAAGAACTCGGAACCCAAGTTTTATTCAAAATAACTAATTATTTTGACTAACTGTTTTTACATAAATGATAAGTAGAAAAGCAGTAGGAACTAGAATGAATAGTGCAGTAGCAATAAATGCAAGAATATTAACTTCCATAATCTCATCGTTTTTTTTACTTCACAATAACTCGGGATTTGGTCCCATAGAGAGGATAAATCTTTTGCCTTTATTTAAAATTTAAATTCAATAAAAAAGATCTCGCTCGATTATCTTGAATCCGATCAATATCATGAATAACAATATCGGAACTATCAAATCAATTCGTTGTCGAGAATTGAATAGTATAACATAGGAAGTTCTTTTATCCATACCGAACCCAAACTTTGATTTCTGACCCCATCCAAAATTCCTTTATTTCTCATCCATTTCCTTTCTTTTTTTCTCTAACCTACTTTACGTCTTCCTTTCTTGTACAATTATTATCTAATGAAGTATCATCAGATTGCCCTTTCACTTCTATCAGTTACATAGTTACAAACCCAAACAAAGAATAAAAATAAAATAAGGATCACCCCTTGCTTTGGGAATGAAAGCCCCCAGCCCCTTTCATAAAAAAGGAGAGATTCATTGATGCATTTATTGGATCCGTCGGGACTGACGGGGCTCGAACCCGCAGCTTCCGCCTTGACAGGGCGGTGCTCTGACCAATTGAACTACAATCCCAGGGAAATAAGGGATCTAGCAGAAATTTTGATTCTTTTTTATCTCCGTATCAGGTATTTCTGAAAGACAAGGGGGTTATACCACCTCTTGGTAAATTGACGAATTTTTGGGCCGAGCTGGATTTGAACCAGCGTAGACATATTGCCAACGAATTTACAGTCCGTCCCCATTAACCGCTCGGGCATCGACCCAGGAAGAATCTTTTTTAGACTTTTTGGTAATCCATGATCAACTTCCTTTCGTAGTACCACCCTACCCCCAGGGGAAGTCGAATCCCCGCTGCCTCCTT